TGGGCGGTACCAACTAAATCGAGTGCTATCTCCCATTTATCTCTTATTGAATTAACTGATCAACTTGCTATCGGACATTTATTTTTGATTTGGTATTATTCCAAAAAGGATTTCGACATATTTCACTTTATTATAATTATGAGAATCAATCCTACTACTTCTAGCCCTGCGGTTTCCACACTTGAAGAAAAAAAACTAGGGCGTATCGCTCAAATTATTGGCCCAGTACTGGATGTCGTTTTTCCCCCGGGCAAAATGCCTAATATTTATAACGCTTTGGTAGTTAAGGGTCGAGATACTGTCGGTCAGCAAATTAATGTGACTTGTGAGGTACAACAATTATTAGGAAATAATCGAGTTAGAGCTGTAGCTATGAGTGCTACAGATGGGCTGATGAGAGGAATGGAAGTGATTGACACGGGAGCTCCTCTAAGTGTTCCAGTCGGCGGAGCTACTCTCGGGCGAATCTTCAACGTTCTTGGAGAGCCTGTTGATAATTTAGGTCCTGTAGATACTCGCACAACATCTCCTATTCATAGATCTGCGCCTGCCTTTATACAGTTAGATACAAAATTATCAATCTTTGAAACAGGTATTAAGGTGGTAGATCTTTTAGCTCCTTATCGCCGTGGAGGAAAAATCGGACTATTTGGGGGAGCTGGAGTAGGTAAAACAGTACTCATCATGGAATTAATCAACAACATTGCCAAAGCTCATGGAGGCGTATCCGTATTTGGCGGAGTAGGAGAACGTACTCGTGAAGGAAATGATCTTTACATGGAAATGAAAGAATCCGGAGTAATTAATGAAAAAAATCTTGCAGAATCAAAAGTAGCTTTAGTCTATGGTCAAATGAATGAACCGCCGGGAGCTCGTATGAGAGTTGGTTTGACTGCCCTAACTATGGCAGAATATTTCCGGGATGTTAATGAGCAAGATGTGCTTCTATTCATCGACAATATCTTTCGTTTTGTCCAAGCAGGATCAGAAGTATCCGCATTATTAGGGAGAATGCCTTCTGCAGTGGGTTATCAACCTACCCTTAGTACAGAAATGGGTTCTTTGCAAGAAAGAATTACTTCTACCAAAGAGGGATCTATAACTTCGATCCAAGCAGTTTATGTACCTGCGGACGATTTGACCGACCCTGCTCCTGCCACTACATTTGCACATTTAGATGCTACTACCGTACTATCAAGAGGATTAGCTGCCAAGGGTATTTATCCAGCAGTAGATCCTTTAGATTCAACGTCAACTATGTTACAACCTCGGATCGTTGGCGAGGAACATTATGAAACTGCGCAAAGAGTTAAGCAAACTTCACAACGTTACAAAGAACTTCAGGACATTATAGCTATTCTTGGGTTGGATGAATTATCCGAGGAGGATCGTTTAACTGTAGCAAGAGCACGAAAAATTGAGCGTTTCTTATCACAACCCTTCTTCGTGGCAGAAGTATTTACTGGTTCTCCAGGAAAATATGTTGGTCTTGCGGAAACAATTAGGGGGTTTCAACTGATCCTTTCCGGAGAATTAGATGGTCTGCCCGAGCAGGCTTTTTATTTGGTGGGTAACATCGATGAAGCTACCGCGAAAGCTATGAACTTAGAAGTGGAGAGCAATTTGAAGAAATGACCTTAAATCTTTGTGTACTGACTCCTAATCGAATTATTTGGGATTCAGAAGTGAAAGAAATCATTTTATCTACAAATAGTGGCCAAATTGGTGTATTACCGAACCACGCCCCTATTGCCACGGCTGTAGATATAGGTCTTTTGAGAATACGCCTCAACGACCAATGGTTAACGGTGGCTCTGATGGGTGGTTTTGCTAGAATAGGGAATAATGAGATCACCATTTTAGGAAATGATGCGGAGATGAGTACTGACATTGATCCGCAAGAAGCTCAACAAACTCTTAAAATAGCTGAAGCTAACTTGAGTAGAGCTGAGGGTAAGAGACAAGTGATTGAAGCGAATCTAGCTCTCAGACGAGCTAGGACACGAGTAGAGGCTGTCAATGTTATTTCCTACTAGTCAATACATCAAAATAATCAAAAGAAGTTTTTTAGAAGTTCTTTATTATACACCACATTTAGATTCTGCCAATTGAAGACAATCAAGTCTAATCTGATACAACGAAAAAAGGAGGATGGGTAGAAAAACTTATTAGATACCATTGCATTGACTCCGGTATCTAATAAGTTCTACCTACTATTGGATTTGAACCAATGACTCCTGCCGTATGAAAGCAATACTCTAACCACTGAGTTAAGTAGGTAATTTATCACCGCAAAAGAAGACCCATCACCTCGGGGATTATAGATAGAATATAATTTCTAAGCAATACCAATCTGTTAACAGTAAACGGATCAAAGAGTTATCATGTGAGATTAGGAAATATCCATCTTGACAAGAAATTATCTATATGTTAAGATATCTATGACAAGGGCTATAGCTCAGTTAGGTAGAGCACCTCGTTTACACGTGCGCCAATGCTT